TCGAATGGTTACCATGAGTATTTCTTAATTTTTTTTTTTCAAAAAAAAAATAAATAAAAATAATACCTACAGTAGAAGGACTAATCGGTTATTTCGTTCATCGCCTCCAATATGTCAATATTGGCACTGATGATACGTAAATGCAACTCGTTGTTCAAACAACTATTCAAAGTTCCTAGAGCTCCTTGTAAGGCTTGTTGGAAAACCCGTTGTCGGACTTGATTAATTGCCCTTTGTTGTTCAAAATGAATAGTTTCGTTGTTGTCATTTTCTAGTTGTTCCAAAGTCTTATAAGTTGAATTAATCAAAATCAACCTTTCTCGTTCTATCTCAGAGTATCCATTGACTCGATACTGATCTGCTTCCATTTCCACTTTCCGTAAGTGAGCCCGGGCTTTTTCTAGCCGTTCAATGGCCCCCCCACGCAGTTCTTCTGAATTTCGAATAGCATTCAGAATCCTCTGTTTTCGATTATCTAATAAATCACTTAATGAAAGTAGATTCTCTTTCCATTCATTTCAAAACTTCCATAATCCCTTCCCGAACCAAACATGAACCTTTCGATTCATTTGGCTCTCACGCCCAACTCCTTCAATTACTTATGGCAAATTCCCATATCTTTTTTTGAATGTCATGAGCCTATCCTCTATTCTATTCTCTCTTCCTATTCAAAAAAAGAAAAATATCGAAACTAATCACTAATCCACAAAATATTCGGAGGACTCTGAGGACTCTTCTGACCAAACAAAAATATGTAATTGTCAGCAAAGTTGTTTCTTTTTTTTTGAATCCAAAAAGTTTTTCTTACTTTATTTATACACTTTAGACACAATACATAGGTCGTCGATTCAGCAATAGATAAAAGGGGGATGAAATACCCATTTTTATAATAAGTGGTTCAAATCATTTTATTGATATGAGTGTTCTATATCGATAAAATATTCATTTTGAAACCATCTCTATATTAACATAGTGGTAGAAAGAGTACCGTGCTGCGTCTGGACTTCAAATCAAACGATTTAGCTTTAACCATGTTAATGGTCCCACATTATTGGTCAAGAGAGAATCAAAGTAGATTTACCAATGAATCACGAAATGCTATGGTTCTTACATATGATTTGTGAATTTATTCAAAAGTAATTCGCGGGATCATGCACCCTTCTTTCCGAGTTATAACGGAACAAGTACAGCTGATTGGATCCAGCCTATTCTTGAAATAAACAACTCGCACACACTCCCTTTCCAAAAAAGATCAATACCCCAAGCACTACACTTAGATTTATTGGATTTGTTGCTAAAATATCGGTATTAAACCCGAAACTCCCGGCAGATGGCCAGTGACCCAAAGAAACGAAAGAATCGGTTACATTTTTCATATGATCTCCTCTTATAGATAGACTCCAAAATCAAGCAGAGTTCTTTTTGTATCACTTCGCCCCCTTTTCTTTGTTTTTTTTATAGCTATTTTCCTATTTTGAAATCGAGTCAAAAATGGATTCGATTTCGAAATAGTGAATTAGCTCCCTTGTTGAAAACCTTCCTAAAAAGGAGGTTTCCCTTGAACTACGAGCGGGAAGGATGAAAGCGAGTCAGTATGCTAATTCCTCATCCGCAAATCAGCCCCTCCCGTCGGTTATTTTCTCAACGAATAAGTAATTATAGGAATGAAATAGTGCTATAATTCTAAAAAGCAAATGACAAGTCCAAGGCAATAAAATGTGAAAAATGCATATTTTTCATATTTTAACAATTAAACAAAAGGATTCGCAAATAAAAGTGCTAATGCTACAACCAAGCCATAAATAGTTAAAGCTTCCATAAAGGCTAGACTAAGCAATAAAGTACCTCGTATTTTTCCCTCTGCCTCGGGCTGTCTCGCGATACCTTCTACAGCTTGGCCCGCAGCAGTTCCTTGACCAACTCCAGGTCCAATAGAAGCAAGCCCTACAGCCAATCCAGCAGCAATAACGGAAGCGGCAGAAATCAGTGGATTCATGATAAGTTCCTCGTACCCCCCCCAAAAAAAAAATAAATAAAAATAGTTAATGATACAATCAATCAATGAATTATGACTTAATTATTCCATCACTACAATTCATCTAGTCAAAGTAACTACAAACTTCGAATTGAAGTAATAATATTATTAAATCATCAAAACTACTTTGAATATATCTTTTTTAATTTCTATCAACAAAGTCTTTGTGAATTGAATCTATACAAGTTTCATTCGTCCATTTCTTTATTCTGAACCACTCCTTGAATTCTTCGATCTTTTTCTTGGTTTCATCCGTTTATTCATTCACACCGACGAGACGTAAGGACTTCTATTGGAATCCCCATCTAAATTCATAGTAGGGCAAATTAGATATATCTTTAGTTCATATATAACTAGTCAATATCTACTATCATATATACATGTTTTTCTTCCATAACGTAAACTAACTCTTGATTCATCTTAGATTCAATCGGATTTGAGAATCATGCCTCGGAACATCCACAA